GAATAGCCTCTCATCATATTGCAGCGGGTACATTGGGCATATTAGCAGGTCTATTCCATCTTAGTGTCCGTCCGCCTCAACGTCTATACAAAGGATTACGTATGGGAAATATTGAAACTGTACTTTCTAGTAGTATCGCTGCTGTTTTTTTTGCAGCTTTCGTTGTTGCTGGAACTATGTGGTATGGTTCAGCAACTACCCCAATCGAATTATTTGGTCCCACTCGTTATCAGTGGGATCAGGGATACTTTCAGCAAGAAATATATCGAAGAGTTAGCGCCGGACTAGCCGAAAATCTGAGTTTATCGGAAGCTTGGTCTAAAATTCCCGAAAAATTAGCTTTTTATGATTACATTGGTAATAATCCGGCAAAAGGGGGATTATTCAGAGCAGGCTCAATGGACAACGGGGATGGAATAGCTGTTGGATGGTTAGGACACCCCGTCTTTAGAGATAAAGAAGGGCGCGAGCTTTTTGTACGTCGTATGCCTACTTTTTTTGAAACATTTCCGGTAGTTTTAGTAGATGGAGACGGAATTGTGAGAGCCGATGTTCCTTTTAGAAGGGCAGAATCAAAGTATAGTGTTGAACAAGTAGGTGTAACTGTCGAGTTCTATGGTGGCGAACTCAATGGAGTTAGTTATGGTGATCCTGCTACTGTAAAAAAATACGCTAGACGTGCCCAATTAGGTGAAATTTTTGAATTAGATCGGGCTACTTTGAAATCCGATGGTGTTTTTCGTAGCAGTCCAAGGGGTTGGTTCACTTTTGGGCATGCTACGTTTGCTTTGCTCTTCTTTTTTGGACACATTTGGCATGGTGCTAGAACCTTGTTCAGAGATGTTTTTGCTGGTATTGATCCAGATTTGGATGCTCAAGTGGAATTTGGAGCATTTCAAAAACTTGGGGATCCAACTACAAGGAGACAAGTAGTCTGATACAACATTGCTCTGGTATCTTTCGCCTCTATTTTTTTTTGATTTGATATAAGGTACCGGAGAAATCTTGATTTGAATCACCATTTATTCTTTGACTCTTTACTTTTCTTTATATGGTAAATGATCCCAAATGAATAGGTGTGGAAGCTATAATTGTAAACCACGATCGAATCTATGGAAGCATTGGTTTATACATTCCTTTTAGTCTCGACTTTAGGGATAATTTTTTTCGCTATCTTTTTTCGAGAACCGCCTAAGGTTCCGACTAAAACTAAAAAAATGAAATAATTTTTCATTATCTCAATTGAAGTAATGAGCCTCCCAATATGGGAGACTCATTACTTCAACTAGTCCCCGTGTTCTTCGAATGGATCTCTTAGTTGTTGAGAGGGTTGCCCAAAAGCGGTATATAAGGCGTACCCAGTAAAGCTTACAAGTAAACCAGATATGGAGATGGCGACTAGGGTTGCTGTTTCCATTTTTAGATAATTTCAAGATCACAATGGATCTACGATAAGATCGTTTATTTACAACTACAACGGAATGGTATACAAAGTCAACAGATCTCAACCAATGAATAGTATTTTATGGCTACACAAACCGTTGAGGGTAGTTCTAGATCTGGGCCAAGACGAACTACTGTAGGGAATTTATTGAAACCATTGAATTCGGAATATGGTAAAGTAGCACCGGGCTGGGGGACTACACCACTTATGGGGGTCGCAATGGCTCTATTTGCGATATTCCTATCTATTATTTTGGAAATTTATAATTCTTCCGTTTTACTGGATGGAATTTCAATGAGTTAGGTTCATAAGAACTAGAAAGTCCTAGTTTTTCAATCAAAAAAATGACTTTACTTAAGAAAGACTCGGATTTCTAGACCATTCTGGTAGTTCGACCGTGAGATTTATTTGTTTCGGTATTTTCGGAATATGAGTGTGTGACTTGTTATAATTGATCCTATTGATAATACAGAAAATGGGCCTGTCATCTCTATCAAGATGATTCTACCTCGTCGGATATTTATTCTAGTATCTGGAGCACGGAATATATAGAATAGATCAAGAAAAGAAATATTTGAACTATGATTCATACCTACTATTTACTATTCAGACTTCGCAACCGGACTCAAAAAAAATTCAAATAGGTATTTCCTAAATCAAACGATTTTTCTTCTTTCAGTTTGAACAAAGGACAAATGTTTCTCTAGATTTTGTTGAGTCATTACATCCATTCATTGAATAAGTGATCATCAAACGGTTCTTACTCAGAGAACCTTTGAGTTTAGCTTGAGGCTTTGCTTGATTAAATCATCGTGGTTCTAGTATGAATCTGAGGTTTCAATTGATTCATGGGGTCTCAACAAGGGAATTCCTATCAATAGCAAAACTATTGTTAATCTGCATTATGCACAAAAAACAAGAAATCAAATAACAAAAAAAAAAATAAATAAATAGGGAAGAGAAGATTCAAGAGGCCTGTAACGATCAACATAAAGAAAGACGGATGAGCCAACTTGATATTTTTGGCATTATCATCACAAAGAAGAGATTCCGGAT